AATTCCCGTTCTCAACCCATGACCAATATGAGCTCGAAGCTTCCTTCGTAACTCCCCGAACTTCTTCGTAGTGGCTCCCTTCCATGCCTCATTTCATAGGGAACCTCAAAGTGGCTCTATTTCATTATATTCCATCCTTATCCCAATTCCATTTATTTAATATCCTTTTGGTGTCATTGACATAATAGATGTCCTTTCTAGTCTATCTTTTTCTATTTCTTTTCTATATATGGAAAGTTTCAAAATCATCATCCTAAGAACGAAATAAGAACTATACAAATTCTATAGCAATAGAAAACAAAAAAGAAAAACTGGAGGGTTATCATGATTTTGTAATCTTTAGTACCTTTATGCCTCAAGATAATCAATTCGGTCGTTTCAATAATTTATATAAAGAAATAATTTCTATAAAAACGAAAAATAATCACATATATATATAAAATATAAAAAAAATGACATATATATAATTCAATATATAAACAAAAATGACATATATATAATTCAATATATAAACAAAAATAGATACAAATTTTATTGTCTATTGCAATAGACAATAGAAAAAAAAATAAAACCAAGGAGGTGGTGATCATGCTATTTCAATCGTTCGTAAGCTTGTGTATGAAGATAACCAATTCGGTCGTTGGGGTCGGACTCTATTATGGATTTCTAACTACATTCTCCATAAGGCCCGCTTATCTCTTCCTTTTCGTTGAAGAACCCGAGCAGAAGGCAGCAGCAATAACTGGTTTGATTATGGGCCAGCTCGTGAGGTTCATGTCGATCTATAATAGGCCTCTGCATCTACTATTGTGGACACCTCATATACTAGCTGTACTATTTCTACCGTATCTTTTGCTTTATTTCGCAGCCGACAATTGGGACTATACTATCACTACCAGTACCAGAAGCAATTTCCTCATTTTCCTGAATACTTTCATTTTTCAATTAGCCAACCAGATCCTTTTACCAAATTCAACGTTAGCCAGATTAGTCAACGTTTATATGTTTCGATGCAACAACAAGATGTTATTTGTAACAAGTAGTTTTGTTGGTTGGTTAATTGGTCACATTTGTTTCCTTTTATTCACGAAAAGATTATTCGACTGGATACGGATCTATCTTTTGAGTAGATCTAAGAAGGAACTTGTGTCAGCATTGGATAAGTACATTTATAAGTACCTTGGGGCAAAATTTCAGGTCCGTTTTTCACACTTTCAGTACCGTGTGTCAGAATTGAATAAGTACATTAAGTCAGAATGGAATAAATACAAAAAGAAGATTTATCAGTACCTTGTTAGGTCCCTTGGGGAAGAATTTGAATTCCTTATGCGAACCTTTCAGTGGGTTGTGTCAGAAATTCAGTACTTGCTGTTAATAAACTTGAGGAGAAACACGGGTCGGTTCGTGAATATTTTCTTATTTGTTACCTGTGCCTACTATTTAGGCAGAATACCTTTATTCATTTTTCCACATCCACTGACAAGCGTCCAAGCCCCACAACTGCAACCAAATTGGTTAGCCAGACAAGGCCGAGAAGCTGACACTTACTGGGAGGACGAGGAAGAGGAAAAGGAAGAGGAAAAGAAAGAGGAAAAGAAAGAGGAGATTGCACGAAAAAAAGTGCTATTCAAAGAAGAAATTCCTCCCACGCGTTGGGGAGCGGATCTGGATGAAGAAAAAGATCAAAAAGCACCCATAGTGGTGGAAGGCATTTTAGCGTCCGATTTTTTTCAGTTTCAATGGACTCGTCCAGTACGATACATAAGCAATCAACACTTTTTTGGGGCTGTAAGAAAGGAAGCTTCACAATATTTTTTTGATACATGCCGAAGTGATGGAAAAAAAAGAATATCTTTTACAGATCCTCCTAGTTTTTCTAGTTTTAAGGAACTGACGAAAGGGATGATATCTTCGTCCACAGTAGAAAGACTCTCCTTTGATAAACTAGACAAAGATTGGCTTTATAAGAACAAACAAAGACAAAACAACTTAAATAACGAGTTTATAAAGAGAATTGAGGCTCTAGACACGGGATTTCTTTTTCTAGATATACTCGACAAAAGGACTCGGGTTTGTATTGAGAAAATGAACGAAACCTGCCTCTGCCTACCAAAAAGGTATGATCCTTTGTTGAATGGGCCCTCTCGTGGAAGAATCAAAAAGTTTAGAAAAGTAATCGAGGATCCCGAAGAAAAGGAGAAAAGCGAAGAAAAGGAGAAAAGCGAAGAAAAGGAGAAAAGCGAAGAAAAGGAGAAAAGCGAAGAAAAGGAGAAAAGCGAAGAAAAGGAGAAAAGCGAAGAAAAGGAGAAAAGCGAAGAAAAGGAGAAAAACGAAGAAAAGGCACCGAAAAGCAAAGAACAGGAGAAAAGGGAAGAAGAGGCACGTCTACGCGAAGAAGCACGTCTACGCGAAGAAGCACGTCGACGCGAAGAAGCACGTCTAAGCGAAGAAAGGGCACTTCTTCAATTGGGTGAATTTCGTGAAAAAGTCTACAATGTAATTAAATCTCGTAAATCTCGTGGAAGAAAAAAGAATGAAATGCAATCTCGTGAAAAAGTCCAGAATGCAATGCAATCTCGTGGAAGAAAAAAGAATGCAATGCAATCTCGTGAAAAAGTCCAGAATGCAATGCAATCTCGTGGAAGAAAAAAAAATGGAACTACAAAATCTCGTGAAAGAATCGACGATGAACCTACAGAATCTCAACTTAAGCAAATCCTTGCTCTAAATCAAATTCATGAGACCCTTTTGCCAGGTTTCATTTTCGAGTCCCCAAAATTTGAAGAGAGAATGTTCGCGATACTAAAAAGTAAAACACTAAAACTAAGAGCAGAGGGAAAATTATATTATAATCCTTTGGCAAAATTTTTTTCTAAGCCTTGGGAAAAAGGGGGGGGAAGCATTGATTGGAACCAGCGAAAACTAAAAAAGCTAAAGCAACTAAGGACTTATAAAGTGGGAGAAAGTGTGGGACGAGTGCACATCGGTCAACGCATCCCTCGCTGGTCATACGTATTACTCCGCGAGGTCGCATACGACCTGGGCGAACCCTTTGTGACCAAGCGGGGAGATGATGAGTGCTTTGATATTATATCAGCACAACACAAATATGAAATTATTTTGAATCAGGATACTCAAAATTTACTTATCAAAAGTCTTTCTAAAGATAGTAATAAGATTGATCCGGAGATTGCTAAAGAGATTAATGAGAAGGTTAAGAAGGATTTGATCAAGAGTGGGGGAGACCCTTATAGTATTGACTTTGAGAAAAGCCTTGCTCATGTTCACGTTGGCAGCCTCATCACCAATATCGAGTGGAAAACCGAGAATAAGGACGTGTGGAGGACCTCCTTGAGAGCGGTGCGCGACCAATTTTGGCATCAGGATGACATCAAAGGTGTTGCGAGCGTCCTAAGGCGTAAAAACGGAGTTGTTGTAAGACAGATTGAAATGTTTCCGCATTCCCCTCTTTTTTTGGGCTTCTTAAAAAGTACACTGTCTAGTTCTTTTAGGGTAGTGAAACCCCTTGTTTTGAAAATGCAAAATTTGATGCATAGGTTTGGAATCAAAAAAGGGGACCTTTTCACTCTTAAGGGACCTAAGAAAGAACAGACAAAAACAAAAAGGAAGACAAAAAGGAAGACAAAAAGGAAGACAAAAAGGAAGACAAAAAGGAAGACAAAAAGGAAGATAGACGAAAAAAAAAGCAAAGCATTGAAAGAACGGAAAAAATGGAAAAGAATCAAAAAAGAGAAAATCGAACTAGACCCCGAAGAAGAGCTGTTCCGGATGGATGGAATAGATGCATGGAATGAGCTTTATTATGGGCTAGGAGTAAGAGGTATCGTATTAATTTTGAACTCCTATTTTAGAAGATATATTGCATTGCCTTTAGCGATAATAGCTAAAAATATTGGTCGTATCTTATTTTTGCAGCAGCCCGAGTGGGCTGAGGATAGAAAGGACTGGGAAAACGAGACTCATCTTTTATGCAACGATGACGGTTTTGCTATAGGCGTCATATCCATCAGCAACTTTCCGGAGGAGTGGTGGGAATACGGTCTTCAGGTCAAAGTTTTATGGCCTTTAGAGTTGAAACCTTGGCACACAGCGGATGATAGACAAAGGATAACCAACGATTATGCTTTTATAAGGTCTTTCTGGGGACTAGCTGACTATCCTTGGGGTGGTGCCCGACCCAACCGTTCCTTTTCCATTTTTTGGGGGCCCATTTTTAAAGAACTAGGCAAAAAAAGTCAAAGATTAGCAGCAGAAAAATTGGAAGGGAGCGCCTTTCGACTTATAAGAAGCGTTTTCAACCAAAAAATAAAGCAAAATTTTGTTAGAGTTCTAGGAAACACAAAAGAAAGCATAAAACGGCTTAAAGAAAGCATAAAACGGCTTAAAGAAAGGGTTCTAGTTCTAAAAAGCACAATTTTGAAAATAATAAAAAAAAATACAAGATTGAAAGGGATAGGAGTAGATGAATCGAGTGAAACTCAAAAAGAAAAAGATTCTATAATCAGCAATGAGATAATTCATGAATCATTTAGTCAAATTCGATCTACAGCTTCTACAAATTCAGAAGAAAAAATACAAAATCTGATTAATAGAACAAGCACAATCAAAAATCAAATAGAAAGAATTACAAAAGAAAAAAAAAAAGTAACTCCAGGACTAAATAATCGTCCTAACAAAAAAAAGCAAAATAATAATGTAGAATCACCAAAAAATATTTGGAAAATTGTAAAAAGAAGAAATGTTCGATTAATAAGTAAATGGAATTATTTTCAAAAAATTTTCATTGAAAAAATATACAAAATATACCTAGATATCTTTCTATGTATCATTAAGATTCCTAGAATCAATTTAGCAAAAAAATTTTTTGAGAAAGACATTTCCAATACTGAAACAAATCAAAAAAGAATTACCTTTAGTTCGACTATAAAAAATATAAATAAGCGGAAGTCACAGATTGTTCCGAAATTTGCTTCCTTGCCAAATTTATCTTCCCTGTCACAAGCATATGTATTTTACAAATTATCACAAACCCTAGTTAGTGATAAGTTAAGATCTGTTCTTCAATATCGCGGAACGTCTTTTTTTCTTAAGACTGCAATAAAGGATTCTTTTGAAAGACAGGGAATATTTCATTCCGAATTAAAGCATAAGAAACTTCGAAATTTTGGAACGAATCCATGGAAAAACTGGTTAAGAGGTCAGTCTCAATACAATTTATCTAAGGTTCATTGGGAGCGAGTAGGCGCACAAACCTGGCGAAATAAAGTCAACCGACGCCATACGCCTCAAAATAACGATTTAAATAAAGGAGATTCATATGAAAAAGACCCATTACTTCATTCCAAAAAACAAGATGATTCTGAAGTATATTCATTAGTAAGAAATCAAAAAACTAAGTTTCAGAAAAACTATAAATATGATCTTTTAGCATATAAATACATTTCTTCTGAAACTAAGAAGGACTCCTCTATTTCAAAATTGCCATTACAAGTAAATAAGAGCCAAGAGATCGACTTATTTGATATACCAGAGGAGATTGTTTTCAAGACTTATTTCAAGGATTGTATACTAGACAAGAATTTTCTAGACAAGCTTTATCGAGACAATACTTATCTACACAATTATCTAGACAATACTTATGTAGACAAGGATTATCACAAGGATTATCTAGACAAGAGTTTTCTAGACAAGGTTTATTTCAAGGATTCTCTAGACCAGCTTTATCTAGAAAAGGATTATTACAAGGATTATCTAGACGAGGTTTATCTAGACAAGAATTATCTAGACAATTATCTAGACAAGGTTTATATGTCTCTGAAAAAAATGCGAAAGAAAAAACCTGAAAGAAAATATATGGACTTTGATTGGAAGTTTTTCGAAAAATATCTAGTCAATTTGGAGGCTGGGAAAAAGATCGACCCTAACCATAATACAAATACTAAGATTGAGACTAAGAATTCTCAAATAATTGAGACTCAGAATTCTCAAATAATTGAGAATGAGAATTCTGAAATAATTGAGAATGAGAATTCTGAAATAATTGAGAATGAGAATTCTGAAATAATTGAGAATGAGAATAGAGGTCTTATTTATGATATCGTTCCAAAAATGCTCTTGGATCCAGAAATCGAAAAGGATCCAGAACTCAAAGAAGATCCAGAAATCAAAGAAGATCCAGAAATCAAAGAAGACAAAAAAAGCTTTTTTAATTGGATGGGAATGAATGAAGAAATCTTAAAGGCACCCAGAGCGAATTCGAATGAGGAAGATTCAAATCAGGAAGATTGGTTCTTCCCAGAATTTCTGCTACGTAAGAGGACATATCAAATGAACCCGTGGCTTAGACCTATGAAGTTACTTCTTTTAAATTTCACAGGAAAAGAAGAAGAAGAAGAAGAAGAAGAAGAAGAAGAAGTTAGTCAAGGAAAAGCAAACGTTAGTCAAGGAAAAGCAAATGTTAGTCAAGGAAAAGCAACTAAAGGAAAAGCAAATGTTAGTCAAGGAAAAGCAACTAAAGGAAAAGCAACTAAAGGAAAAGCAAATGTTAGTCAAGGAAAAGCAACTAAAGGAAAAGCAAATGTTAGTCAAAACATCGAAGACATCGACATCGAAGACATCCAAGAAGTTATTAGAGAAGATTATGAAAAAGGGTTCAGTAAAAAAAAAACACAATACCGGAGTGACTCGCCGAGGCTAGTAGATTTCGTTGACCTTCAAGCGAAGTATTTGGGTTTTAGCATCCACACCGAGCGGCTAGTTGAGGAGGATATGCTCGAGCGGCTGAGCTTAATGCAGATGGTGGGTAACACAAAAGGGCGTTTACAAAGTAAACGAAGGCTTTTAGCCTATTTGAAAATGGGAGATCTGCCGCTAGACAGAATTGTCAGTCATTATTCGAAGGAGTCTACTCTGTTTAGCTGGGCGGAATTTGGTTTGATGAAGTTCCAACCCCTATTAACTTCGTCTATAAAAGATCTGGAAGAATTTCTTATGTATCAAGCCATAGGTATTTCATTAGTTCATAAGAGTAAGCAACAAACTAATCAAAGATACGGAAAACAAAAAGATGTTGATAAGGATCATTTTGATTTGCTTGTTCCTGAAATGATTTTATCGTCTAGACGGCGTAGAGAATTGAGAATTCTCAATTCTTTAAATTTCAATTTCAAGAATAGGAATGGTGAGGATAGAAATCCAGTATTTTGCAAGGAGAACAACATAAAAAGCTGGGGTCAATTTTTGGATGAAAGTAAACACCTTGATAGAGATAAAAATGAATTAATTAAACTCAAGTTCTTTCTTTGGCCTAATTTTCGATTAGAAGATTTAGCTTGTATGAATCGCTATTGGTTTGATACCAATAATGGCAGCCGTTTCAGTATGTTAAGGATCTATATGTATCCACGATTCAAAATTCGGTGATGGTACATTTTTCCTATATATTCTGTACCATATATGTTATATGCAAGCAACCAGATG